ATAAATTTCATACACAATAGAGGGATAGGGATATGATAGATTTTTTTATTTTTAGATAGTGAATGGAGTTTGTTTTTCCATTCTATCCTATTCATCGGTATTGATCATGGATACTGGAAAAATTGTTTTCTTTCTTTTGGGCTAGCTCATGATCTGAACGAGTCGCACATACACCCTAGTACATGTTCCTCGACGCTGAGGGCATCCCCCAAGAGCGGGGGATTTCGTGACATTTCGGATTGGCTGTCTTGTATTTCTAATAAGTTGTTTAATAGTTGGCATGTTGAATCATATCCCTAATATGATGGGCTGGTTTAGATCGATCCTAACCAGATGATTATGAATTACTTCTAGTTAATATTCTATTAAATAAGTTTTTATAGATAGAATATTAAACTTGGTAAAATAAAAAGATAAAATCTCAAATCACGGAGTTGGGCGAAATCCATGCTATTTTCATGCAACCGCTACAAGATCAACAATTCCATAAGCTTGGGCTTCTGTTGCTGACATAAAAACATCTCTTTCCATGTCTTCGGATACAACCCATAAAGGTTTACCCGTTCTTTGTACATAAACCCTTGTGAGGGTTTCACGCAGTTTCAGCAGTTCTTCCGCTTCCAGGATAAATTCTCCCGTTTGTGCCTCATAAAAAGAACTAGCAGGTTGATGGATCATTACCCTGATGATATAACATAATAAAAGGTTCCTCTATCTCGCATGATGAAAGGAAGAGAAAAGAAAGAAAGATAAAGAATAACAAGCAAAAAAAAGATAGAATTGAACAACCGTACAGGCATCTTTTGTGCGTTGCATACGGCTCTACAATCAAATTGACCCTTACCTTCCATCAAAGACAGAGAAAAATAGGATCTATCAGACCCATATCGGTAAATGATCAAATTACCACCCTTCCTTTCCAAGGAGTTTAAAAATACTATGATGGCTCCGTTGCTTTATATATTTATGATTTTTTTTGTCTGTGATTCAGCAATCCCAAAGTTTCTTTTTGAGCCGATCAAATAAAATAAGGAAAAAATAATCTTATTTTATTTTTTATTTTCGCACTCTTTCATAACATATGTTAAAAGTCCTCTAGTGTGAAAACAAAAAAGTTTGTGACGCTGAACTGGACTCCCGATAGATAAGATAAAATCGGAAATACCTTTAATCTCATACTACTCTTTCGATACATAATCTAATGTTTTGCAAAAACAATAAAAAACTTTCTCATATCGAATTCAAAGTGCCATGCTATTATTACTTAATATTCATATTTCATATGGCGAAGGCATAGTCTTTTTTTTTTCTCTCAAATAAAAACCTCATTGGCGCCAAGCGTGAGGGAATGCTAGACGTTTGGTAATTTCTCCTCCGACTAGGATAAAAGATCCCATTGAAGCGGCTAATCCCATGCATATTGTATGTACATCTGGTCGCACAAATTGCATAGTATCATAAATAGCTACTCCGGGTATTACCCATCCGCCAGGAGAGTTTATAAACAAATACAGATCTTTGGTATCATCCTCGATACTGAGATATACCATAAGACCAATAAGCTGATTCGATATTTCACTATCAACCTCTTGGCCTAAAAAAAGTAATCTTTCTCGATAAAGTCGGTTGATTAGGGTAAAGTTGTATCCCTTAGGAACCGTACATGCATCTTTTGACGCATACGGTTCAAAAAAAAATTGCGAAAAAAAAAAAAACGAATCAATGTGTAGATTCCAGTCCTCTTTCTTTTTTCATAGCAGGTTTCTAACGAAAGGACTTTTTCTTCGATTTTTCAATAAAGACGAGTTTTGACTCCTTTCCTTATAATAAAAAAAAAGAATTCACTAAACTTATCGAATTAACTTCTCATTGATGTATTGTTTCATCGAGATCCAATCCAAATCACGATGTAATTTTCTTGTTCTTGAATGGGCCTCGTTAATCTTTTTAGGTTTATGCTCTACTCCGGGTAAAGATCCGCCCGATTTCGATTTGCACATATAGGACAAATGCTCTCATTACCATTTCTTTTTGTTATGACTTTCTTTTTTTTTTTCAATTCATTTCATGCCTTCCGCCAAATATTTGATGTATTCATCCATTCGATTGATTAACATTGATTAATTGAGACCGCTTCTCTTTCCAAACGGGATCTCTTTACAAATAGGAATTATTTATGATACAAGTAGTAATCATAGATATATTACCAATTGGGTTTTTCTAAACGGAGCCTGGATACTTCATTTTATTAGCCCAACCAACCCAACCATAAATCATTCTAATTGATAATAGTAATCTGAATCCCCCCAAAAAATGGATTTGATTTAATAGTACCTCACGCTCCAAATTTTTGATGATTCAATTAATCTTTCTTGGGCGAAACCGAGGATATCTCGATCGGGGGAGATAACGGGGAAATCCCATATGACCCAATATTTCTGACAAGTCGCGCTATACGTCAACCCAAGATGCATCTTCCTCTCCAGGACTTCGAAAAGGT